TAAAGTCGAGATCAATCAACTGGGATCGGATCGCCCGGCTTTCCTGACCACCAACCCAATCCTCCTTCCACACTCCACTTGGGTCCGGCTGCAAATCAACACCCCATGATAACCCGCTCAAAATCGGGTATTCATAAGCCACGTGAGTTGCTTTCTCTATCTTCACATTCTACAGCCCCTACTCTACTGAACCAACCTGTTATAGTCAAGCTGCCAAGCAAGCTGAGTTGCGTCAAGCAATGACCGAGGAATACAATGCCCTTCCATCTGCAAGGTGGAGTCCCTTCGTGGCACACTTTATATATCTGGCTTTATCTATCACAAGTTTTCTGTCGTCTAATCCACCTCTCTTGATCATTTCCCTTCGCGTTATTGCTTTCGATCTTACTAAAAGTATCCCTTTGTTTTCTTCTTCTCACTCAACTTCCTTAGAGAACAGCGAAAACTCGAAACCGATAACAACCCTAATGGGTTCACCCATCAACAGCTAGAAAACAATTTTTTCAACAACGAAGTAGCAACTACCTTAAATCAGCTATTAATACGGTTAGCCCCCTCGGGAAGAACCCAGAGAAAATAGCTATACAACAAGAGACATTGTCCATACAAAGACTTGAGGTGACTAGCCTTAGCTAACAGCAGAGGTATTCTCTTTGCACTTGCTCCAGACTATCTTGCTTGGATCACCGCTACCTCACTCCCTATCCGATTCTTCTCCTCAGGATATTCTATCGGCTTATTCTCCGACAATAGATATTCGGAGTATCCCCCTCTTCCTTCTCTTATGAGTGGATATTAGTTACAAAGGAACTAGTCTTAGGACACTTGAAGAGGCAGAATAACAAGCCTCAGCAGGAGATACTAGAAAATCCTTCCAATACTTAGCTACTTAACTACTTACCTCGGTAACTGCCTTCTTAGGACAATCACCTATCCGTTCTCTCTCTTTCTACTTGTTAAGATCTTCAGTTCCTAAATCCGAAAGGAAATACCGAAACAGAACAAGGGAATACACACATTGGAGGTGGTCTTACGAGTAATGAGAAAGAATGAAAAAAGACCGATATCGCCCCCGCCCCAACTATATGTATATGTGCGCGTACTACTTCTATCTCAGGGGTTTCCTTTGAAGATAGGGCAATCTCTTTCTTCCTTCAGACCGTGACTGATTGTTTGTCTGCTAAGCTCGGGAGCTAGGACCCCCCCCGAGTAAACTCGCCTTGCCATTCATAGTTTTGTCCCTGTGATCTCTACAGACTGGGAGAAAGAATACATGAGATGCAGCAAGCCATGACATAAGCCCCTTAGCTTCTGTTGAATGAATTCCTGACCCTTCCATGCTCTTACCTGGAAACAGGGCTTGAAGAGCTTTCTTTCAAGCTTAATGGAGTAAGCTATGTTTCCCGTCCTTATCTTGGGACTGGCTAGCACTCCTTCCTTAAAAGCTGCTGTTCAATCCGCTTCTCTTTGTCTCTTTCTCTTCGTTCTCTTATATCCTGTTTTGGCAGATCGGGTGATAACTAAAAAATGTTCTCGCACTCCGCTTTCCATAGTAGCTTTAGAGTGCGAAGAAAGTAGGTTCATAATGAGAAAGGGATTTGCTCAGTTTCCATTGCGGGCGGGTCTACTGCTCTTACCGCCGATGCTGCGCCCTTAGCCCCCAAAGGGAGGTGGTAATAAACCTTCCGCTCAACAGCTATTCTGATTTCCGAAAAAGACTTTCTTATGAAAGAAAGAACTTCGAAACGATCATGCCAAAGGGAACAAATAAAGGCATCACATAAGGAATCGGGCAAAGCCTAAATAGCTAGATGCTGAGCAACTGAAATTCGATTCCATATTACATTCCTCCTTTGTGCCTATTGGTCACTAGAAGATTGAAGACGCTTAGTGTGAAAGGTTATCAGATCTCGAGCTAAGCTTTAGGATTGAAAAACCTTGCTTCTTTGCCTACTGTAATAAATTCCTTCGCTTACATCAATTCTATTCAAAAAGCTGTAGACGGAAAAGAGGCTTTAGCCCGATATTTGCTTAATGAGACCCCTTGTTAACTGGTTCTCAGGTGTATTCAATAACATTCAGACCTTTTTAGGTACGTAGTTGCTCGACCAAACAAGCAACGGACTGAGCGCTTTAGTTTGATTGCTGGGATCGAAGGCAGAAAAAGCCGGTTCGATAGAGCAAGGGACTTCTCCTTATACGGGGACTGGGGATAATAACAACTCCTAGCCTGGCACTACTGATACGAATCTACCAGGAGAAAGATTAGGGAATAAAAAAGTCTATTTACATTGACTATATTGTAAGGTGATTATAGAGGAATATTACAGGAATCCTCCAAAGCAGCTAGATTTTCTTCTGCCTGGCTTGAACTGAAAGGGGGACTTCGCTAGTTTCTCAGTTTAAAAGGCAGAAGTAGGGGCAACTTCCTTCCTTAGGTGCACCCCCTCTTTGAGGGGTGAGTGCCTTATGAAAGCACCGCAATCCATTGGTTTTTCTT